CCAACTCTAGGATCGACTCGGAAATGTCGAAAATAGAGCAATTGCCGGCCGGATCAACGATTGCCTTTGAATGCTCGAGTGGGAGCCCTGGGAGAGATGACTCGGCTCTTTCTATGGGAGAAGTTGAGCATATCCTAGCTTGCAACAGCGACGAATGAGACCTAGTTTCTGATGGGGCGGAAGCAGGCCATAGAGAATCCTAAAATAATGAATGGGGTGGGCAACTCACTAATGTCATTGAAGGAGCGAGATTGCCAGGAGAAGGGTGGATGATGGAGTTCGGATGAAAGCATACCAGCGAATGCACCTGATCACTCGCTCGAAAGCAGAACCCGCATGCGTCAGCATGACCCCACTTCCATACCATTAATAATGATCCTTCGAAAGCATCACCAAACCTGCTACTGACCGCTGGAAGGTCTGTCTGATTGGGGTCCTGACACCGGCAATTCTCTCTTCTCGAAGCCGTTATCTGGCACGGAGAGTGTTTATCGAGAACGTGCTGTCAAGCAAAGGGAGTCAGGCCTGGAAACCGACAACTCAAAATGAGATTAGAACAGCTCGACTGAAGTTAGTTAGATGTAGTCTTCGCCTAAGAAATAAACAGCACATAACCTTACCTTACTTCCCTCCACTCGCCTTAAACCCACTTCCATTGCTCTACTCAAATAAACAGCACACTTGTTGGGCCAGGAGACGAGTGTTTGGACTCGCTTTGGGCCTCTGCTCATTATAGTAGGGTCCCTTTTTGATCTAGTGGAGGATTGTCGCCCCTCGAAAGGGGGATCTGATAGTGACAATCATCGGACGGTAGGTTATCTGAGGGGACTATACACTCCCAAGGGCCGAAAAGCCGATGAGATAGTCCTTCCTAGGGCTGTCTACTTCATTGCTCAAAGCGGTTCGAGTCCCATTAGGATCTTTTTGGTAGTTCCTCGTGGCTATCGAAAGTCCGCTTCTCCGTCAATAATACGACTAGTAGACGGGTAAGATCTTTGGTTGATCATAATGATCGATAGTCCCTGACGATTATGTGGTCAATCGACGGATGGTTGGATTTGAGTGTCCTTGTGAAGACACAAGACTCTTGGCCTGGCTGTAGCTGACATCTCGGCCACGGTGAACCGTAACCCTATGAGTGTCAATTACCTACACTCGCCTTAAAGTCACTTTCAGCGACGTTTAAGAATCACGTACCCCAACTCCGAAGAGTGAGGAAGATTATTAGCAATAAAGTCTCCTCCGGAGGAACTAACCACTCCACTTAAACACACTTTCTTCGCTTCACTCGTGCTTCTGGAGGGAAGCACTTCGTTACGCTCTCCTTACCTAAAAGTCCCTTACCTTAGGAACGCGCTACCGTCACTTACCTACACTTGCGCCTTAAAGGACCTTCTTCACCTTAGCAACCAACCGGTCGCTAACGCTCCCGTCACTTACCACGCGCCTTAAACACACTGACCTCACGCGACTAAAACACCTACACACTCGTTCCACTCGTGCTTCTGGAGGGAAGCACTTCGTGTAACTACCTCTACCAAAACAACCTAGCTACTAACACACTCGCGCCTCCCAGGAGTTAGGCATTAAGGAAGGAAAGTTCCCTCCGGGCTGCCTAAGGAACACAAGCTGCTGCTGTTCAAGCCGTTTCACTCGTGCTTCTTTAGCGAAGCACTCGCTCCACTACACTGAAAACTCACTTACAGTAACACTCAGAATCACGTACACCAAACTAAATATAACTCACGCTTAGACAAATAAAGCTAATTGACTCAGTACAAGACGTTTCACTCGTGCAATTTATATCATAAGGGCGGAAGCACTTCGTTACACTCTCCTGAAAGCTCCCTGTAAGTAACACTCAGAAAAAAAGGTACACAACTCAGCAGAAGAGGGAGGAAGATTAGTATAAAGTGAGTCCCCCCCGTCACGTAATAGGCGGTCAAAAGACCTGATTCCAGTAACCTGCTGTCATACCGCAGTTACTAAGAGCACCGTCGCTCTTGCTAACAGTGGCCTGACTAGGCGCAGTTGCTAACAGCGACCACGCAGTTAACAACTGTGCCCTAAAGCAGCGCAGTTACTAATAGCGACCACGCAGTTAGCAACTGCGTCTTACTGCTGTCAGTTTCAAAAACTCCATTTTTGCTCCGATTCGCTCTGATTTTCGGCACGCCCAGAAATTTTGACAAAGGAACGAAGGCTTTGCATTCTCAGGCTCGTATTCACAAACAACATCGACGTTTAACCGTCCATTTTCGTCTTTATTACCTTTATTACTCAGACTCAAAAGCTCAAAAGTATTCATAGGCTTTTTTCTAACTCAGGCTTTTCAGAGGGCCTTATACTAGATAAGGGGCTTTTATTACGTTTCTTCAAAAAAATAAAATGGAAAGCAGACAAGACGCTGTTAGTAACAGCGCCCAGACAGTTTCTTTTTTAACTGCCTGTACCACTTTTTGGGACCCGTGCCCTCTTTTTTTTTACTTCTTTAACCAGTTGTTCAGTTCACGAGAATTAGTTGATTAAGTGGATCCTTGGCCTGTGATAAGCAGACGATTCTCATTATGCAAATTCCTCATCATCATCATATTCGTTCATGATCCGAGTCGTCCGTCATCCGAAACCTTCGTGGACGCGGAGGAGTGAGCCATGTAAGTCAAAGGGCAGGTCAATCGGTAGGCCAGTGACTTCGAGCGTAGTTGTAGAGACAGCGAACGGAGCGAGCAGACTACTCAAATACACAAGCCAAAGAATCAACCGACGAGAGTACGAAACGGAGATATAGGTACGGAAAGGCAAGGACGGGATTATAAGTTATCCCCTTCCCATCAAGGAGAGTCCCCGCGGCTTTGCTTTCCTAATATTAGGATTGATGACCCACGGGATCGGTTGCTAATAGAGTGAAAGTGGCAGACGTCGTCTTCCCGGTCTCAATAAAGACTCACCACTGGGAGAGCGATGGGATTATAGCGAGGTTCTGAAAGATGAATGACCAAGTGTGGAAACAAGAGTCACTATTGCCGGAAGAGAGACAGTTGCTGCTTGTATGCCCAGTAGTGGAGAAAAAGAGTGATTGTTGTCGGTGATAGTTGCTTTCCCACTCGACGATAGATGGCTTTCTTTCATCATGTTCCGACTCATAGAGGGCTATTTTATGGGATAGAAGAGGTGAGGAAGTGAAGGAGCTTGCTGGCCGGGGATACACTGGGGACGCCCTTGGGAACGCAGGCTCATTACTTCTTGGAGTGCTAGAAAGATCCTTTCCTTTGCACACGAGCTAGGCAATTTGAATAGCATACATCGGGACAGGCTAAATAGAAAACCTTATCCGCCACATCAACTGGTCCCGCTAGAGCCACCGCTACATAAATCGTCAAATAAGCTGCAACAACAACCACATCAACCGCTGGGCCTCTCGTTGGTCCTATGGTGAACAATTCCCTCTTCTCCACTCGCTCCACTGGCTGGAAGTTCCGCTTTCTTTCGTCTCAGCTGTTAACTGGTCTTCTATGGTCTCGGGGGGCTCACGTGGAAGCGAGGAGGGATCTTTTTCTGTTTTAGGGACAGGTAGATCTCATCTACCGGATCATTGTACATATCCATTTTAGTTAGGGATTCCGCGTACAAATACAAGTGATCTTTAACTACATATGCATCTGATCATATATGTATTCCAATGAAGAAGGAGGATTTTCAATGCGAGATATAAAAACATATCTCTCCGTGGCACCTGTGCTAACTACTCTATGGTTCGGGTCTTTAGCAGGTCTATTGATAGAGATCAATCGTTTATTCCCAGATGTGTTGGCATTCCCTTTTTCTTTAATTATAGTTAATGACATGGGAAGGGATGCATGAAGAAGATTAGAGATACAATAAATTCTCCCCCCCCCCCCTTTTTTTTTCAGTTGTTTAGGAAGGAAAGAGAAAGAATAAAAGTGGATTGAACCTCAGTGAAACTCGGGTTCAGGATAGAATTAATAGAGGTAGAACAGAAATAGAAATGTGGGTCTAGGGCAGGCTGTTCGAGATCATACAAGATAGTAAATGAAATACTGGGATTAGGAATAATTAATAGTTAGAAAGAATTGTATGACTTATTATTACTATATTGATTGCAACGAAATCTTTCATAATGTGATTTCGAGTTAGCAACTTCTCTTCTATTTATTTTTCGTTCCTTTCTTCTTCTTCGGTTCGGATCGAAAATAGAAGAATTGAGTGAATCAAAAATCAAAAGGAGGTTCATGGCCCAGGGTAAAGATGTCAGAGGAATAGTTATTTTGCAATGTACCAGTTGTGTCCGAAATGATTTCAATAAAGAATCGCGGGGCACTTCCAGATATATTACTCAAAAGAATCGACACAATACACCTAGTCGATTGGAATTGATAAAATTCTGTTTGTTACAAGCATACGATTCATGGGGAGATAAAGAAATAGATCGAACGGAACGCGTGTACCACCCTTCCAAGGAACAGGAAGAAATTAGATATATATATATAAAAGTCCTATTTCGGTCGGATCCGAAATGAATGAAGAAATAGGATTTTAGAGATCAGGAATAAACCATGGATAAATCCAAGCGACCCTTTCGTAAATCCAAGCGATCTTTTCGTAGGCGTTTGCCCCCAATCGGGGGATCGATTTCTTAATAATGATAAAAATTTTGAGAAAACCGAGTCGATCCCTAGAACTACTGGTCCTAGAACCAGAAATCCATATACGGCCTACTCCTCAATTGAATCAAAACAACTCTAATTGGAACTCAAAATCAGATTGATGTTTTGTTCGAAAAAGCCGAGATATTTGATTGTTGCGTCGTAATATAATAAAAAAAAGAATGGGAGAAGAAGAAAGATTTTCTTTTTTGAAACGTGTTCGTTCATTCCTACTACTTATCTTATCATATTCATTTCTACTCTACCTTCCCGGAGGTCATTCTCCGGGGAACTCCGTTTAAATCATTCCGGTGAATTCCTTCCAATCTCCTTATTTGATGATCTCATTGGAAATCATGTAAAGACAATTCCTATTGGATATAGCTATTTGTGCAGGTATTTTACGATTAAGAAGCAACTGCCTCTTGTACAGATCGTGTATTAATCGACTATAACTATAGGATACCCTATTCTCACGAGTTACTGCATTTATCCGAGTGACCCACAAACGACGAAAATCTCTCTTTCGCCTGCCTCTATCCCGATGAGTGGAAACCAAAGCTCTCATTTTCTGTTGAGTAGTAGTTCGAGTAAGTCTTGAATGAGCCCCTCGAAAGGTTGATGCAAATAAACGAATTTTTTTCGACGTCTCCGAGCTATATATCCTCGTCTAACTCTGGTCATTGAATCAAATTCAACTTTGATGAATAACTAATTGATTGATTTTCTTTCAGTCATTCTTTTCCCCTCTCCTGGTTTATTAATAACAAAACGGATTCTTCCGATGTATAAAATCCAAATTCCAATGGCTTTTGCTACTATGACCTTCCCAACCACGATTTTTGATTTCTTCCAGGCATTTATTTCACCTCAAAATAAGAAATTATACCGAAGGGCCTTATACTAGACTTTAGGGCCCTTAATAAATAAGGGGGGTATAAAGGTATAAAATCAATAGTCAATAGGTAGTAAATGTAAATAAAGGAAAAATCAATAGTGGCTTCCATCGTTTCTATGGTGACTTCTTAAACGGTGAGGTCCTCTCTATACACCGGAGCCCCTTCCCTCATTTAATCAATGTTATTGGTAACTTGTACAGTTCACACTCTTTGGCTCTACCCATGAATTCTCCAGTAATAGGTCTTTTCACAATGAGATCTATCCATACAGTGACGGCATTTCATTATGAAGGTTGGCTAGGTAGCTGACCCTGTTAGTCCGTTCTTGCAAGAGTAGGAGCATAATCCTTCTGCTTCTTAAATACCATTTCCCCCGCTTAATGGATAACCATTTGCTACCAATGGGGAATAGCTTTTCATCTCAAATCGAGGTGATTGGATTTGCACCAATGGAAACCGTAAATTCCATACAAGAGGTATATGATAGATCTTTATTTTTAGATAGTGAATGGAGTTCTTCCATTCTATCCTATTCATTGGTACTGGTCATTGATACTGGAAAAATCGTCTCATTTGTTCTAGCTCATGATCTGAACGAGTCGCACATACACCCTAGTACATGTTCCTCGACGCTGAGGACATCCTCGAAGAGCAGGGGATTTCGTGACATTTCTGATTGGCTGTCTTGTGTTTCTAATAAGTTGTTTAATAGTTGGCATGCTGAATCGTATACAGAATGGGCTGGTTTAGATCGATCCTAACCGGATGATTATGAATTACTTCCATTTCATATTTGACCCGGGTAAGAAGATAAAAGATCAAATCACGGTTCATTCGAATTATGATTCGAAATGGAATCACGGATTTATGCGAAATCCCCGTTTCGACCGCTACAAGATCAACAATGCCATGAGCTTGGGCTTCTGCTGCTGACATAAAAACATCTCTTTCCATGTCTTCGGATACAACCCATAAAGGATTGCCCGTTCTTTGTACATAAACCCTTGTGAGGGTTTCGCGGAGTTTCAGTAGTTCTTCCGCTTCCAGGATAAATTCTCCTGTGGGTGCCTCATAAAAAGAACTAGCAGGTTGGTGGATCATAACCCTGATGATATAACATAATAAACGATTCCTCTATCTCGCATGATCGGGCGAAGGGAAGTGACGGTAGCGCGTCCCTAAGGTAAGTGACTTTAAGGTAAGTCGAGTGTAGCGAAGTGCTTCCCGTATGATATAAATTGCACGAGTGAAACGGCTTGAACAGCAGGAGCGTCGTGTTCCTTAGTCAGCCTATATAGTGACGGGGGGGGCTTTCCGTCAATAACAAATGCCCGGGGCGGTTAGGTGTTTTAGTAGAGCGCGGGTGTGTTAGGAGAGTGAGGGAGACATTCACGGGAAGGCGGGCAGACCGATCAAAGCGACCTCCATATGCGAGCTGCAAAGCTTGAGCGCAGTTCTTCATATAAAGGGCTGTTCACAGCCACCCACCTCCACGACGCAAACGCTGAAACCCTCGACAAAAGAGGAAGACCGCAATGCAAATCTCCTTCGAAAGACCCAACATATAACTTAGCAATTAGCATGGTACTTTGAGTTTTTATTTGAACCTAGCATATGCTCCCCATCCATACCTCGTCATCCCTATGTTTACCCTAGCGCAGGTCTTACTCGATACGGTTTTTTATGTCCGGTTGGTAGGTATCCCAGCAGATTGATGCTGGGGTATATACATTCATTCATCTTATGCCTAGGTGATTATGTCACCGTTATGGATTCCCGGGTGGTATCCATCAACAGATACCGGATATGTCACCGTTCCGTATTTACTAGCCTTTTTTCTGAGTTTTCATAGTTTGGTTTGGCATGACTAGGTTATCTTTGGTACAACCTTGCAGGGTACTGGATAAGAGACATAAGGTTTACCAGATATGCAAAGGTGTGCGTTAGGGTGCCATTGGTATAAGAGACAACCTATACGTGCAAAGGCCGGGTATAGGTATGTATGCAAAGGTGTGCTATGGTAAACCTTATGCTATAGGCAAACGTCGCACCTATTATCGACATAAAAACATCGATTGGATTGTTTGCACTACCTGGCGGGGTTGGCAATGGAGTATTTACCGCTCAACCAACATGGCAGCTCAACCAACCCTCGGTCGCTTCGCTCAGGTGATAGTGTACCTGGGCCCAAGCTATGATAACAATCCAAAGCCCATAATTCTTCTGACCCCCCCGAAGGGGCTATTCCTTATAAGGGGCGGTACAGACTATGACTCCCGAGGGAAAGAAGATGATAGTGGTACCATACCTATAAGATGGGTAAGCGGCCCACTTGACTTTGATTTTTTCTGTGTTTCAAGGGATGAACAAAAAAGCAATAATTCCCTGTGGAGTCCTCCATGAATAGGTGGTGGGTGTACCATAGCTATGTTAGTCATCCCTAACATAGCTATGGTACAGTGAAAATCGGAGGTCGTCAAAGTCAAGTGGAGCCTTTCCATTCCGTTCTTACCATACCATACATTCTATGCTATAAAATCACACTGCTTGGCTCTACCCATGAATTATGCTATGGTTCTTTCCCTGCCGAGCAACCCCCCCTGGTCAGTCGGTTCTTTCCTTCGTCGATTATAATACCTTTGAATAATAGGGGAGATTCTAATTAGAGTCCATACACCTATACCAGATCGTACCCAAGTGGAATTCGGCTCTCCCCACCCTTCTTGTTCCTCAATCGTCATCCTTTCCAGTTCGTTAAGGTAATGTCGAACATCACAGGTAGACCCTTCCCTGCCTCTGTAGTCTTTCTAATGCCTCCTCCCTTACTGAATCCATACTCTATCCTTTTCACGTCTATTTTAGTGGAGAAGACCCGTTCCGAAGGCTACACTTGACAGACTAGAGATTCAGAAGAGGACAGATTCTGGCCTACGGTTAACGCAGATAATTTCTGTCTCCCTTCTGCCGAGTCGTTCAGAAGGCTCCCGTTCGTTCGTACGGTGTTTTAGTATGGGCCCTCTGACTTCCTGCTATGCGCTGTGCAGCAAATGAGGGCTTTGCGTCCTTTTCGCTAAACGCGTCCGGAAGGAGACTGACAAATCCGATTCAACACACCTGTGTGCCTTACCTCGCCACTGTAGACGCTCAGTAAGTCATTCATACTCCGCTACTGCTTATCGCTCATGATCGGGCGAAGGCCCGCCCCTAAATTCTCTAACGTTCAGCTAAGTCCAAGCCGAGCCACAGCACAGTAGCGAGGAAAGGGGCTCGAGCCAATGTCCGATCCAGGGCTCCCGTAGAAGCTGTTCCGGTCGAAGGAAGCGAATACGAGTTGGTTTTTCATTTGAGCGTGCAGCCTCCGGTTCTTTAGCGCTAACTCGCTCCGTCAATTCCCTTCTCCCCCCGGCGGTTCCACCAGATCCACCGTTGAAAGCTAGCTCACCTTGGCCTCTCAATATTCCCGGCGAGAAAGAGGGATGGGGCGTATATGCTTTTTCCCTCCCTACTACCCCGTGGTAGAGACTAGGTCGAAGAAGTGGCTTTTTCAAGTCGAGCTGCTTTGGCTGATCAGTAGCGAGACACTGACCCACCTATTCTTTTGTTCGTTCGGGCTCGCTAAGAAACGTCGTTCGCAGTGCCGGGGCAGGTCATAGCCGGTCGCGGTAGCTTTCGGGTTTGCATCAAGATCAGTCGCAGTCGGTTCAGGGAAGACTTAGCCGCCCAATCACGGGCACGGGCACTTATGTTCGAAGGAATTGGGAAAGGGCCCTTTGTCTCTGTTCTGCTCGACGCTTTTTTCTGTACTGTAGCAAGAACCAATGGAAAGACTCCCCATTCGACTCGACGAATAGAAGTGACAAACGTGTATTTCGTCCGCTAGAAGGGTGAGGGACGGGACGAACTGAGTGACTAAGGCCTATAAAAAAAGATAAGAGGAGTAAGGGGGGACGAAGCCAAGTAAGATTCTATAGGCGCTTACCAACCGACGCATATATAGATCGTAGGCGCTTACCGACGCAAGCTGGCTGGAAGCCTACCGACGCCTTATATAGGCGCTGGCACTGGCAGGGTGAGCTTAGCTTACGCACGCTTACCAAGCCGCCTAGCGGCGCGCAGGCAGGGGAAGCGAAGCGGGGATTCGGATGGAGACGCTGGGAAGCGAGCGTAAGCGAGCTTCTAGAATGCAAGGAGCCAAGTCAGTTGGTAGGGCGGGCGGGAACTGTCACCTTCAGCGGGAGGAAGGGCAGCAGGAAGAAGATTTGATTGGGGGGCCGCCTGATGTTCAGGAGCCGGATGATTAGGCTCAAGAGAGGTCGCCCCGGGGCGCGGAAGGATTCAAGCAGGGTGCTTAGCTTGCCTGAATCGCTCCGTTGGGGGGAATAAAAAAAAAATAGGGCCCAAGGAACCAGATCCACAGGGGTATAAGATGAGTCCCCCCCCCCCCCCCCCCCAATCAAATATGGTAAGCCTATACGCAGACCCATGGACACCAAATGACCATTAGGATTGACTAAGCCTAGAATTCACTTCGGGAAATTTACGAAATAAGAAGACTATACTATAAGAACAATAATAGCTAGGATCAATTTCCAGACAAAAAAGAAATAAGACTAGACAGAACCAGCAGGGAAAATCATAATAGCTAGGACGGAGATTCTATGGGAAATTGGAAACGAGTAAGCCGCGGCTATACTATAGTAGGATGAGGTGGTAACGGTCGATTGATGTGAATATTTGAGTTGACTAAGTCTCACATCAAGGGGATTCGAACCCACGGTTCATCTGTCCGTCCCTGGTGGAACAGATGCGCTAACCAGACCGCGCCACACCTTGTCTCACTCCTGCCGATCTATTCGATATACGCGAGAGCCGCGTCTATCCTATTAGATCTTCTATTCCATCTAGTAGACGAGCCTTACCCGTCTTAAGGAGGTAAGGTCAGATTTGAATCAACATTCTGACGTTCAGTCGGGATCCTCATGGAGTAGGGGATCCCTTCCTCTCTCCCCTTCGGATCATTTGAACCGGGAGTAAGCTCACTCTGAACGGTTATACCGTCGACTGAAAGGAAAGGGGAGAAGATCCCTAAATAGTGACTGCCTTCAGTTCAATAATTCCATTTTCGGGGTGCGAAATCTCCAGGGCCGGCCGTGGCGAGATAAGGAGGAATCCGGAGTCCGACTGAACGATCTTTAAGCCGGAAGGCTTCTATTTCAATAAGGCATAAAGTGACGGAAGGCAGACAAGTGAGGGAGGAAGGCTCAAAAGAGGCTTCCGACTGAACGATCCTTATAGAGGCAGCTACGTAGAGCTCTTGGTATGTAGAGCTTTTATGGTATGGAGTTAAGGGCCCCTACCCTAAGGTATGATTGGGCGAAGCGATCTGTCACAGATCGCTTCGGCCGGAAATATAAGTATATAGAGCTTTCCGCTGCTTCTATAATCGATTCCCTTTCCGGAAAATAACATAACGCCTTCGTGTTTTTTGGGCCCTGCGCTTTTCATTCTTGTTGCTTTCTTGTGGAAGGGAACAAATAACTTCTTTCTTCAATATTGATTCGGGCGGCTTTCTAAATAAGGTGTTGCCCCATGCCCGCAGCTCCGGGCATGATTTTATCTAGCGGTCATCCTCGGCCTTTCAATTAAGGAACCGTCGATTCGTCTTGAGATTTTTTATGAATCAAGAAAGATCTAAAGCGGCTAGGCTTTCATCGGCTTGAAGCGAAGGCAGGGGCACAAAGACTCTACCTCATCACTCGGCGCGCGCCTCTTTCTCGGGCGGATCAAGGAAAAAGAAGAGGAACACGGGCCTTCCATCTCACGACAGTTGTCGATTGAAATGAAAGTATGGCCGGGCTGGGCTGGCCCCTGATAGATCCACTTTGAAGAAAAAAGAGATCTATATATTGAAGTTCGGGCCGAAGGCTTTGACTGGAAACGCTCCGCCCGCCAAGCAGCTCCATCTATTCGACCTCTCCTGTCATCCTATTCATGTACCCCTGTCGAGCGTTCGTCGGTATAGGCATCGCGTAATATGTAATGATAGAATGGAACGGCTCATTCAACAAGACGTGCAGCTGGCACGACCAGCAGCTAGACGACTCATGACGGGAAAGACTCCATGCGAGACTAGACGTGCAGTGACTCATTACAGGGGCCCCCTCTTGCAGCCGCTTATACTCTCCCAGCAGATCAAACCGTTTCTAGAGCCGCTGGTTTCTACGGTTCGCTTTTACGTATAGGGGGTTCCACTTTTCGAAAGGTGGAACCTATCTCTATCTAGAGATGGTTCTACCCGCCCTTTTGCCTTGCCCGCGTTTTCAGGATGACCCAGCCGGAAGACTTTGCAGCCGGACCGAAGACAGAGCTGCTTTAGTTTGGAAGAAGAGCAAAAGTGCTCCGCCTTATCTATAGAAGACCTACGGTTCGTCATACCAATTTTGAAAACTTCACTATCGGTACCTAAGAATGAACTATCTATAGAAGTGGGAACTAATAAAAGAATCGATGCCCTCACTGATCTATCGCTAAGACTGCTCTGCCCGTTCTACTCTGAACCGGGCCGGGATGAGCCGATAGATAGAAGGTTACTAAGACCGGGACGGCTAACCGACGACTGCCAATCACGAAGACCGCAAACGGGTGGACCAGCAAGGAAGTAGCCGAGCTACTCCCTTGCCCAGGGGTATGAGGTATGCTCGTTTTACAATCACGCTATAGACAATGCACGAATACGGGAGAGGATCGGTGAGACCGCATACGTACTACCCAGAAGATAGGGCATTAGCGAAAACGGGTTGGAGGATCACGCCGACAAGCACTATAGGGAGGAAGAAAGGGGAGCCGTCACTATATAGGGGCCTAGAAAGTTCAAAGCCCCTCCCCGCCAGTATGCATAGAAAGAATAAAGGTTAGACCAGCAAGCCCGAATGAAGGGTTGGGGAAGTGGAAAGGGGTGACCATGAACGCTGTTGCCTAGACCGGGCGGGCCCTTTTTCGACGAAGCCAACTTCTCTTTGAAGAGGCAGCGAACATAGTGAGCGCTAGAACTTCTCGGCCGCTAGTTCTCCGCATCATTCAGGAAGGCGGCTATGGAGCGTAGCGAAATAGCATCTCTATCTCCGGGGCCGGCGACTCTTATATACCAAATGATACTGATTCCTCGATCAATGCGGATGGATATGTTCATTGCTGGATAACGGTATTATGCGTTGGACCGGGTCTCCTTTTCAACGTCTGATTGCGGCGATGAAATGGTAAAGAGATGTCGAAATGGTGAGAAACCTCACGATCCAGAAGTTTCTTAAGCCCGCTCGGAGATGGTGAACTATCGTTAGTACAGTTGCTAATGCTTTCGTCGCTTTGGCAGCTTCCTGCCTGGCTCACTAGTCAGACCCCCTAAGTAAGGGATATGTGCGTCTTGTCCGGATGGGTAAGTTCGAGCTTTTATGAATGGAGTCTTGGTCCCTGGGCTCCGAGTACTATGTGCGTATTGTGGTATTTGCTCAACAATCCAGTTGTTGAACCTCCTTTCTGTTCCCATTTATCCGGGGCGGCTCGGCGAAGACTCTTATTGAACCATCGGAGCCACTTCTTTCATCGGTATAACCAAAGATAGATCTATGCATAGCGAAGTTGAGCCGCCCACTCCCCCTCTCACCAACTTCAGCCCGCTTCAAAGAATTCTCCTATAGATCGGAGATGACCCCGCTTCCAAGGGGAGCCGATTTCGCTGCAGCCCTAGACGAGATCCGCCGAGATATCTTTCTTAGCAAAGATAGGTCAGGCAGCCCTGTGCTGAGCAGCCGTGGGATACCAATCAATCTCTGTTTATTTTCCCTTTTTCTATCACCAGTAGGTGATCCGTCAAGGATGAACCAGTAGGTGATGTGCAGTGATCTGTCAACCTAATCCCGGGCATTGCATAATACAGCGGGTTGGGGAGGCAGAAGAGGCAACAACCCGAGCAAGCCCGATATCTGTCACTTAAGACCCGAGAATCTTATACCCGCCGAGTCGCTACTTTCGTAGCTCCAATGCCCGCCGGAAAGTTCAAAGCCGCCTCCCCGCATTAACAACAAAGAAGGTAGGTCTTTCTTTCATTCTGGATTTTCGGGTCGAACCGGCGTAGAGTAGATATGGAGGGAAAGGAACGACGAGTTCATCTATGGAACTACCCATGTCAGAGCCGAGCGCTGAAACGGGAGCGTCAACGTAAGGCGGTCTATCCCTAGTTGTAAAAGCCGTCCCCCGGTGCGGAGAGGGAAAGAATACAACGAGCGGAAAGTCTTGAGAGCAGCATCCGTATACCTCATAAAGAGCATCTGTCCTCCGCGTTTCTCATTCATGTTTCTGCTCATGCCTCGTGTCAGCTGTCTCATCATGTATCTCCTGTCCTCCAATTATATCTACAGCCTTCGCTAAGGCTCAGCCTTTACTTCATCGAGCCACACCACATTCTTTTTCGGTCGGGTATAGATAGAGAACATCGAGCCCTTTTTTAACCTTCCATGTCACAAAAGTATGGATCTTTCTATTTCGACGGCCATTATTCCAAGGAGCAAACAGCAAGTCCAGGCTCACTTACTCTTTCTTGCTTGGAACAAGGCGCCTTACGTAATAGGGGCTCATAGCGACGTTGAGCGTTAGCGAGACTAAGGTAGCCAAAGCTGACAACGCAACGCGTTAGCGAAGCGTCGGTTCTCTCAGCCATGAGGCTTAGACAATATGAAGGTATGTACGAAGTCACATTAAATTATTGATGTCAGATTCAATGAGTTCTTCATTCATTCATTGAATGATAAATCACTACAAGTGATGGAGATATACGATTTTCATGATGGAATCTTTCTATTTCAATATTTTGATGAATCAAGAAGTCAAGAGGCGACCCGCCGGCCACCCCCCCCGAAGGAACCGAACATCCACGATATCTCTCAAGGCGCTACGCCCTCCGACCCCTAAAGGTCGAGGGCTTTGACGCGACCTCACTAAGTCGTAAGCCTTAGGAGTAGCCCCGTCCTTGTCAAATTTTTGGATTTGACAAGTACGATGGCCTTGCTGAAGAGAGGGGTCGGCACGACAGGAGGCGTCGAGGAGAATCTCGAGAGGATTATTAAGATCAAAAGCTACGGTGTAGTACCAAGACCAATAGCGAATAACTAATAGCATCCATTCAGATAACAACCAGCGCTCAGCTAAAAAGTCCCGACGTCCCCCAGATCCTCCGACATAAGTCAACATCATCTGAATTTATAGACGTCAGGTCGCAAGGCATCTAGAAGATACCCTATGACCATTCCCAACTCATAGCAATTAAGGATTCCACGATCAGGGAATCCCAACCACAATGAGAAGGGCAGAGGAGAAACTCCACCTGGATAAAACTGTATCAAATAGTGACGACGCCATCTCCGATATTTAGGAAATGATGACTCACTATACACCCGCATAACCCGCGCCCCTCAGTCGATACGAAAGCGGAAGTGTAGCTCCTTCAGGATTTCGCATTAACACAGGGACGAGAGCAATAGAATGCGTAAGAGCAGCACACATACGAGCTGAGATCGGAGAAATATCCTTCTCTCCGCTACCGTAACACCCTTACCTACTTATTGACCCACTCAGCTCTGCAGCTAATAGCCACTCAGCCTCTTCCTCCGTCGGATTCCATTTTGCACCCTTCTCTCCCTCTTCCCTCCCCCCTTCTCCCTTTCCTTATCCATTTTTTCGTTGTCAGTGCCTTTGCATATTATCTCTGACCCTGTTCCTTATCTTTCTCAAGTTCTGTATCTTTTTCCTCTGCAGCTACTGCTACTGCTACTGATTCCTATTCTCTTTATCACAGCCTCCGCTTCTTGTTGGCCGTTTCCTTCTTCTTAACATCCAATGTATTCCTCTGAATGCCGGTTCGGCCCCGAGTGACGGGTTTTCCAACCAGGTGGAGATCGTTCATGAGGTTTTTCCACCTCGGGAACAATATCCCTTACGGCTTTTTCATGTCCCGGCAGGAGAGCAATCAACAAGTCATCAGCGTATCTAAACTAACGAAGGTGAGGAACGCTTTGTTGAACCTCCATCATTAAAGAAAGATCGAATTGGTGTAAATATATGTTCATCAGGACAGGCGACATGGGGCTTCCTTGCGGAATACCAATGTGTGTATTGGTATAGTTCCGCCCGTCTCTGTCAAATATGTCCACGATCAGGAAATTCCGAATAAGAAAAAGAAGTTGAGTATCATCGACGTATCTAAGCAACGTGTTCAAAAGTCCCTCATGGGGGATTCTGTCAAAGCAACTGACGATATCCGCCGGGACTACCTCATCAACCTTCCCCCAACTTTCTACTTGCGCGAAGAAAGATTGAGTCCCGCGCCCTTTCCTGAACCCGTGAGAGCACTCTAGAAAGATGTCAGCGAACATTTCATTCCATATTGGAGATATTGCATCCAACACAATTCTTTCTTGGCAGGCATTGGTTTTGGGGTTTACTCAGGAGGGGCTTCCCCGGCTTGTTCGGCTTAGGGATGAATAATCAATGCATGGGGGAGAAGCGAAAGGATTTATTTAAAAGTGACTGCGGTCTCTGATTCCGCGATTAACTCGTCACGGACCTTGCTCTTCCATAGCGATTCAATCTTGGCTATGACACGAGGCAAAAAATGTATTTTTCGTGTTCCAGTCTCATTATGCCCCATGTCCTTCTCCAAGGAGTATAGAAATGAGGAGGAGGAAGCCTCCGATAGCAAGGGCACTCAAAATTAGGAATAACCGAACGGGGCAGCAAAAGGCCCTTAAGAGGAAGGGCGAGGTGGCTCTCGTCGAGCTTGTTGATCCGGAATTTCACTATCCCTAAAAAAAAAGGCTTTCCAAACCCCTTATCTAGTATAAGGCCCTAAAGAAAGGTAGCCCAAAGTCAGAACGATGCACATCAGAACATAGAGTCCGATCACCAGCAGAGTGATGACTTTCAGGAAGGCTACGAAACCGATTCCTGCGTTGCACAATTGTTCGGGGTCACCCGTACCACCCGTCTTGCACGACCAACGAATAGCATATTCCGACGATTTCCCGTATAATAAGAAACACTGGTGAAGTAGTAGGCGACCGATTCATTCGAGTGGCGTAGCAGCAGCTAGTCCAGCCTTTGAAGCCTCAATCCCTCGCTACTACATTGGGACGGGGGGACGGGATATGAAAGAACCTTCTTTCGGATGAAACCTCCCGTCTTCAGAGATATGTAGTACGCTCGAAATCTCGAAATGCCTTCCTCTTCTCCAGCAGCGGCGGAGTTGCTTATGAAAACCGTCGAAAGAAAGATATGATAGATCTGTTGCGGACGGACCCGCCCCTGAGAGATGTTTTCGTGAAGGACGACTTACACGGGGAAGAAGAGCTCCATGAAAGAACTCCTGGTTTCTCGGTTGGTGCTTGCTCCTCCCCCGTTCTGGTCTAGCCCGCCCGAACAAAATCAATGGAAACACCAAGTACTAGAAAGACCTCATTTCTGATGAAAACCATGCAACTGAGACTTTGTATGACTAAAAACTGCCAAAGTGACCCTCACATGACTTAAACTCGTCCTCCTCTGCCCCCTGCAGAGGTGGGTTAGCCCCCCATCAGCTCTCCTGCATGGGAAGGCTCCTCCCTTCCCAAGAAAGATCATCTGCTCTGGGAGCCAGGCTCTCTTATTGAGAGTTTGACACTTACAGTTCACTGAGAGTGACAATCAATGAAGGGGGTGTACAAAAGGAAGGGGCAGTTAACTGCCTAAACAAAAAAGGGTATGCCTCATCCTTATCACATCTTCTCCTATCTTATCCAGCCAAAAAACGTGAGCGCAACTTACGACTAAAGACTAGGACCCTTCCCTTACGGGGGGCGGACTGAGTTGGTAAAGACACAAAGGTTCCGAAACTCCTTGAACCGCTTTGAAATTTGCATATATAACAGATCCAAAATACCAGTCCTTTCTTACCGGTAAACACCGGGAGACAAGATATTGATTCTAGTGTGACACACCCCTGAGAGTGTGTGATCAGAGAAAAAGGTCGAGAGAATCCATGATGATACCTAGATAATCGCACGAGCTGTTCCCTATATTTAGACAACTCACTGAAAAGAAACCGTCGTTTTTGTTTCACACATAGTGAGAGGGTAGACTGGGCCCTCAAAGGACCCGGGCTTTCCCGTTTTCTCGGTTACACTTCTGACTTGAATCGATTTAACCTACGGAACTGGCGTCCTCTTGGGTCCGGCAAGATACCAGGCACAAAGACTTCAATCTCGAGGAGCTCCATCAGTGTCAATGGAAAGGCGCTATTGCTTGATCACCACAATAGGAATCTGGGGCTAGGGGATGCTCTTCGAGAGACTTCTCGCATGAAATCCTTTTTACGATATGCTCTTAACTATTCCTATGTGAGGGACATCAGGTTCTATCAGTTTATCATGCTGCTTGTGTTAATGTCTTTATGTTGGTACTGGGGTAACGGCATTCATTGCTTACAGCTCCATCCCGGTGGCACTAGTTTGGCGGATGGTCTTTGTTTATCTGTTGAACCGATCTCTTTATCGGAGACTTGCAGTTGGAATTGCATAGCACGGCCGCTCGGAGAGTCGTCTTTCCCATTCGATCCTTTGAAGATCCGCTCCTGTGGGATGGTCTCTTAGGCTACTATAATTGGGGCTATCGTGCTTTCTATGGCTTTGTGCGAATCCATTTCTTTTCGTTCTGAGTCTGCTCTTGGTATTTAGTCTGTGGTGGAGTTTAGCCACCGATAGACTTCTAGCGAATCCGGACATCTGTGGCTCCCATTTACTTATAAGTAAACTGGAACCTTGTCCATTGACGAGGTTAGGAATGAGAAATGGTCCGTGTCCTTTTTGAGGAATGGTACCTGGGAACTGGTAACGCTATCGGCTGGGAAAGGGGCCGTTGGCTGAGATTCGGATGGAGTCTCGTTTAGTCACTCGCTCGGGTGTATACCCGAAAGTCTAAGCCCGACGGATCCATTGAGAGACACAAGGCTCGTCTTGTAGCGAAGGGATAGACTCAGATGTATGGGATCGACTACCTGGAAACGTTTGCTCCGGTAGCCAAGTTCAACTCGATGAGAGTGATTCTTTCAGTGGCTGCAAACGACGAACTGGAAGCTCCACCAGTTAGATGTCGACGAATGCTTTCTGTAATGGAGAACTTCAGGAAGAAGTATAAATGACTGTACCACCTGCTTTCTCCGCTGAAGGTGCAAAAAAGGGCAATCAGTGGATACCTATTTGCCAAACGGGTTGTACGATTGGTTCGGAAGTCCGGTTTGCTTTTCACCGCCCTTTACTTGAAGCAATGCTCCTCATCGCTTCAACAGGCCTACGGTGGCACAAAGCATTGACCTGGATTATTACCGGAACCAATCGCACTCACCAGATCAGGGTACCCCTGTATCATCCCAGCTCACCATAGAAGAGCGATGAGAGTGAAGGATGATCGGGCGAATCGTCTCGTGAAGTTGTATCTCTCATGGTTCACATTGTCTAAGCGGATTTCGCTGGCAAAACCAGTGAGTCGGCAGACTTTTGAATCCGTTGTGAGTCAGCCTATCGATAACGATAAAATAATGCGAGTAGTCACCGAGATGAATAATTTTCTACCTCGGCTCTACAAGCGTGACTTACCCTGGTTGGCCACCATTCCCGTTATGCAGGGAATGACGTGGATGCCGACATGGAAATCTCTTCCGAACAGTGTCAAACCAAAAAGATATGGTCCTCCGTCGTGTTTCACGGACTGTGTCCATGAAATTCTATCGTACGGAATCCTACACCTAATACATACAAAGACGGAATTGATTACCTCTGGTGCTCTGTGGATTAAAAGGATCCGCTACCCTTTTTCTCCTATGAACACCACCTACCTCTGGAAGGATGCGGATTGGTTCGAACGTTGCGTTGGACGGTATCTACCCGGTCTGTCCGCGCAGCCCGAATTTCCTCTCCACTTTGGTAGGATCGGTATGGTTGAGGAAGGAGGAGGAAAAAGGCGTATCTTTGCAATAGGAAACAATAGAAATCCGCGTCTTTTGCGCCCGTATCATGACTGGTTGATGGCGGTTTTACGCCGGATACCATGTGATGGTACCTTTAATCAAGAGGGTCCTTTGGCCCAATTAAAAGGGTTTAATGACGTCTATAGTTTTGATCTAAAGTCGGCGACAGACCGATGGCCGTTGACTTTGTTGATGGCTGTCATGTCGTTCTTCTTTGGTCCTTCCTTAGCGGGAGCGGTAGTTCAGTCGACACTGGGGTACAACACGTTCTCAGTGTTGCCACCGGCCGTAAAGCGCCCAAGTGCCGTGTGCTTTGTGACTGGACAACCCCTTGAATACTACTCATCCTGGCCCCTATTCACACTTACCCATCATATAGCAGTGTGGATGGCAGCGGAGCGGGTTTCTCCCGACTGCCGGTTTAGGGCCTATGCTATCTTAGGCGATGATGTAGTTATCGCATCTAGTAGGGTTGCGTCCGAATATGTGAAGGTGTTGGATGATTTGGGAGTGAAAATTTCTTATCAAAAATCCCTAATCTCCGAGACTGGAGCATTTGAGTTCGCTAAACGGTTCTTCGTGCACCAGGGATCTGTGGATTTATCCCCGATTTCCATTCGTGCCCTTTTCTAAATGGACTCTGGGTCTGTGGTCCAATGGCTAAAGCTCTGCCAGCTTCTTGTAGACTGGCAGTCTCCGACTGGATGGGGATTGGGATGGTAGAGTTTTTCTTCGCCACTAGTGGCAACGAAGTCCTTGGTAATTAGCAAGGGGGAAGGAAGATCTCCACTTATTCATTCAGTGCCTGCGGTGAGGCGCAACCCACAACAAACGAAGGGGGAAAGCTTGCTGTAGCCCTATTTTAGTAGACTAGGCTTGGTAAGCGTAAGCTATTTAAGTAGGCTCGCTTCTAATCTAAGTAGGCTCGAGAAGGGTAGGCTCGCTGCTTCGCTCAGCAGAAGAGTACGCGCGCTAGCGCGGCTCGCTTCTTCAAGCTCCGCTCGCTGCTTTTCAGCCAGCAAGCTGAAAAACGTATGAGCGCGTTTGACTAATAGGCTTTTCAGCAGCCAGCAAGCAACGGCTTCAAAGCCGTTGCGCGCGCATACGTTTTGAAGCTTGCTTCAAAGCTTATTACTAAGGTCAAATGCGCTAGCGCCTGAATTGATAGTCGTTTTGAAGCTGAAAAACGAGCTTCAAAAGAAGGCGGCGTTAGCAGCTGAAAAACGTGAGCGCTCCTGCGCGAGACTTTGCTGGCTCGCTTCGTGAAGCTCCGCTCGTTGCTTTCTTTACCTTACTACATAGGGGGCGTATCTTGCTGGCTAGCGCGCGTAGGCTTTTTTGAAGAGCAAGCAACGGCTTTGAAGCTAGCCGTTGCGCTTTTCAAAGGCCCCCTTTAGGGCCCAGGCCCCTGACGGAATAGCCCTAACTAAAGTGAAAGTGACTCCATAGCCCTATAATCAAGAAGGGGGGGCGCTTCACGTTTTGAAGCTGCTTGCTGCTCGCTCAGTGTCAGTAGAAGGGAAGAAAACATGGTCACTCCTTTTAGGAACATGGCTCGTCTCTCGTTACGTTATGCACTTCACTCGCTGCTCGCTGGCTCGTTCATTCACTTGCTCATGAACTCGCTGCTTCGCCAGAAGCGACTAGTCGCCTCCTTTCCTCCGCCGAAAGATGCTTAGCCAGAAGCGACGAAGGAGGGGGGCTGGGGAAGAAGGCCGACGACTACATGAGGGGGAAGCTGTCGTAGAAGCTTTGCCCCTTGCTTTACAGAGATTGTTATGAACTGACTAAATGACTAGATTCTCCCGGAACGCTAGCTAAGCGTCTTTGATTAGTTCCCTTCAATCAAATCAATAAGAACGAACGCCGCCCTCCTTCTTATTCAGGAACCATTGAGGGGGGCCTCGGCCGGGGAAGGGGAGAGTGGCCGAGTGGTCAAAAGCGACAGACTGTAAATCTGTTGAAGGTTTTCTACGTAGGTTCGAATCCTGCCTCTCCCACTTGTTGTAGACTTCAGAGAAGAGAAAGGAGGCATTCGTCAGCGTAGGAAGGCCAACCGAGCGAAGCTCTTTCTTTTTTGTGGCCGTGCCGTGAAGTGAAATTGTATCGTATGTTAGTTAGAGAGGTTGGCGAACTACTACGATCTATAGATTCCCCATCTATATCCAATCCCAACGAGAATAGAAGCGAGTCGCTTCCGGCTTGGCTTGTAGTCGTAGTCTTTTAGTCTCTGTAGTCGGCATTCCTACACGCACGCGCCCGCCAGAATGCCTCCGTCGGTTCGGGACGAAGCCAAGCCGATACATACGATAGGCGAAGGAAGCGCCCCCCCCCCCCCCTTTCATAGCGCCTGGGGAACGCGACGTTTGATCGAGGAGTGGAGAGGAGAGGTGGAAGAAAAGGCTCGGGATGGATTTAGGAGTCTTTGTGCGAGCCGTATGCGGTGAGAGTCGCACGTACGGTAACGAGGGGGGTTCGCGTCTATACGTGTAGTGTGGTGGTTGGGCCTACCCACCCTATTTGTTCCATGATCTATGGGTCTACTGGAGCTACCCACTTCGATCAATTAGCCAAGATTTTGACCGGATACGAAATCACTGGTGCTCGATCTAGTGGTATTTTTATGGGGATTCTATCTATCGCTGTAGGATCCCTATTCAAGATCACTGCAGTTCCTCTTCGGGCGGCTGTAGGACGGACGGCCGCCTATAGGTGGTAGGGTAGGGTGGGTGGTACCGCTCAGATTGCGGCCAATCTTCCTAACCGCGCGCGGGCCGGGCTTAGAGCGCGTGAAACTCATCACTACCTCGTAAGGGCGTTGAGACCATAGCATGTTACACGAAAGCGCCGCTTTCTCTGGAGTGTTGTCACACAGCTGCCCGCCTAGAAGAGCCACTCGCTCTGTAGTGTTGTCACACAAGATAAGCACGCCGCCCGCCTGCTGGCCGGGCGAATCGAAGTGATCTTCCGGTCAACTGTCCATCCAGTCGACGTGCAAAAAACACAGTGGAATCACGCAACGCACGCTGCTGGTGTGCTTCCTGCCCACGAGGAAAGCAAGAAGAGCGACGACGGTTCAGTTCAGATTTGACTGTTTGCAGCATGGGAGCTGATTACCCAAAAAATCCCTGGGAACAATGAAACAAAAAAAAGAGATCTCGGTAACGAAAACTATAGGGGGCTGTATTGGCGAGATCCAACGGTGAACAGCAGCCCAAAAGAAAAACCGCCTGGAAGTCCGAGGACCTTTAGTACCGTACCCTACCCCCGAACCAGCAGCCTTCGCGCCAAGCAAGACCGCCCTTGTCCCTTTCCTTTCTCCATTCAGCCTCCTTCTTTGCTTTGTTCCAATAGAGTCTAAGGCAAAGCTAAAGTGGTTCGTATGCCTACCGTCACCTACTTGACGAAAGGGAACGAACTTCGTTTCGTTTCCGGGGATTGGATTCAGTGTTTATCAGCGTCACTCCTTCCTTTTGATTATGTCGTGACGCTTTGGTTACCGTCTTCCGCTTCCGAGGGTGACTTCAACGGTTGGGGACTTGGTCGCCTGTATGATAGGGGCTTTCGCTTCCAAAGGCGACCCTCTCGAGTTTCCGGCTCTTTCCGTCATTGAAGTAGCCTTTCGTCGCCCTACCCTAAGAAAGAAGTCACTATCAAACAGCTCGCCCTACTGAAGTACCAAAGGTGCGCTCCGCCCGGTTACTAATGAATTGGTTTGCGACTGCCTTTTGAATATGAGTAGGGCTCCTATTGACTAAAGGTTCTTCGGTTTCCTTTAGAATGAAAGTCGCTATGAAGCCCCTACTACTTTGATTCAAAAGGCGAACAGCTCCCTCCCTTATAGTCGTATGGGGTGGGGTGCTTGTGGGAAGCTGCCTTGGATATTAGGAATTCCTCAAACAAAAAAAGGCAAAGTCCGGTATTTGACGAAGATCTTTCTATAAATAGATAGGAATGAGTGTTCGATATAGGTAGGGGATAGGATCCATCTGCTCTCTCTCTCTAAATGTATGTATTTCTTAAAAAAAATGTATAGATAATATGCAGATATAACGATATAAAATAAAATCGGGAGATGATAAAGGATACATAGACATCTAAAGGGATGTCTATTCTCTTCCTCTTGTTGATTTTAGAGAAAACAAAAAAAAGAGATCTCGTTCATCTATCTCTTGTCTATCTATCCATTGATTCTATCTATGAATCAAGTCAAAAGAGTTCGTTTGTTTTTGGGTTCCCCGAAGCCCCGAATGGATTGGATCGTTTCTGCCAACGAAATGAACGCGGAGCCCGTTCCGAATGCTTATCCGATCCGGAAGTTCTAGCGAAGAGAATAAGATGCTGCTCCCCCTCCCTCTGTCTTTTCCCGCTTTGCAAATCTTCCCCTCTAACGCGGGCCGGGCGGCGGCGGGCGCGGGAGGAAGAAACCTAAGAGAAGACGCTCTTCTCTTAGGTCCTTTTTTTCAGTGCAACACAGGAAAGCGCCCTCTTTTTGTCATCCCTGCAGCTCCCCAGAGGCTTTTTTGGTATTGAACGCATGGCGTAGCTAGGACCCTTCCAATCATGTTTGAGCCTATGTTCAAACCAAACCCACCCCATAGCGAAAGAATGCCCGCCGACGTTCAGATAAGGGAATGCTTCCCCCAACCACTAAAGGAAAGGCTCGACGAAGGGAATAAGGCGGGGGAAGGAAAACGCTTTCGGAGATCGAGATGTCGATTTGTTTTTCATCGAAAACGAAGAAGGCCGAGGATGGCCTACGGTGCGTGTTATCTGAAGGGCGAAGAGAACACGCTTTTTCGACCGCGGTGGTATGATTGCCGGGCCCTCTCCTCGTTCCGCCCGCTGGCCTATTGGGATAGCAGCCTTCGGGCTTTGCCTGCCCTTTCTAATAAAGAATTCCGGCTCGGCCCGGTAAAGCGCTGGCAACAACAGAAAGGAAGGGGTCCATGTAGCTGCTGCGCCCGCCCACTGAGCAGCAGGTTCGGCATCTACTACAAAAGAGAGAATCCACTTCAGATAACCACGCCTCTGCTAGGCAGCGTGTGGAATGGCCGAGAGCGGACCTTTTTGGATATATAATCCAAGTCGAGAGTGGAGTTACGGGAACAGCCGTCTGATGGAAAACAACTTTCACGTTCGGTTCAGAGAGCACTTTTTTCGTTGAGAATTCCTCGTTCCCTTTCGTGTGAATTCCCCAGCGGCGAATTAACAACTTGTGGGGCCCTATCTATTCCATCTCTCGAGCCCCGAAGAAAACCCCCCTCCCCTTCGGACTCCATATCTCTTTTGACTCTATATATGTGGGCACCTGATATCTATGAGGGTTCACCCACCCCGGTTACAGCATTCCTTTCTATTGCGCCTAAAATCTCTATTTCTGCAAATAT